AATTTTTATGGATTCTGTCATTTCACTGATTCGTACTAAATATCGAGCTAATGAATCCCCTTCTTTTTGCCATTGAATCTCCCAATCAAATTCGTCGTAACACTCATAACGATCAACTTTACGAAGATCCCATTGTATTCCGGAAGCTCGTAGCATTGGCCCCGATAAACCCCAATTTAGTGCTTCTTCTCCGCCAATAAGGCCTACGCCTTCAACTCGTTCTAAAAAAATAGGATTCCGTGTAATAAGCTTTTGATATTCAGCAACCCCGCTTAAAAAATAATCACAAAAATCCAAACATTTATCTATCCATCCATGAGGTAGATCAGCAGCGACTCCTCCGATACGAAAATAATTATGCATCATGCGCATACCGGTAGCAGCTTCGAAAAGGTCATATATTAATTCTCGTTCTCGAAAAATATAGAAGAACGGGGTCTGTGCCCCAATATCTGCCATAAAAGGGCCAAGCCATAACAAATGGGAAGCGATACGACTCAACTCCAACATAATAGCTCTGATATAGCTAGCCCTTTTAGGTACTTGAATATTTCCCAGCTGTTCGGGTCCATTTACAGTTATTGCTTCTGTGAACATAGTAGCTAAATAATCCCAGCGTGTTACATAAGGCAAATATTGTATAATTGTTCGATTTTCCGCAATTTTCTCCATCCCTCTATGTAAATAACCCAATATTGGTTCACAGTCAATAACATCTTCACCGTCGAGAGTAACGATCAGTCGAAGAACACCATGCATTGATGGGTGGTGAGGGCCCATATTGACTATCATGAGGTCTTTTCTTGTAGTTGTTGCAATCATAAGTTTTTCCCGAGTCATTCTTCCATGCATTGCTGAAAGTAAAAAGAAATTCATCAAAATGAAAACGACTAAGCTCAAACGGCGGCACGCTTCAAATTAACGAGTTTTTATCTCTCGAATATCCAACTTGCCGATTAATTCTTTATAGCGCCCTTTATTTCTTTTTGACAAATAGGCCAGCAGTCGTTGACGTTTTCCCAAAATTTTTCGCAAACCTCTCTGAGACGAAAAGTCTTTTTTGTTCAATTCCAAATGGGAAGTCAGTCTCCTTATCTTAGTGGTGAAACTGAATACTTGAAATTCAACAGACCCTTTGTTTTCTTCATTTTCTTTTTGAGAAATAACCGAAATGAATGAATTTTTTACCATAAAAAAATTCCCCCCTCCTTTTTAAAGATATGGATTTTACTGATCAGAAATAATAATGCTATTAATTTCAATACAATAATCTAATTAAAATTTGTTTATGAAATCCTAATTTTATGAATTCAAATCAATCAATCCAATTTCAAATTGAATTGATTAGATAGGAATAGAAAAAGATTGGGACATTTTTGCATCGAAGAATTTAGACCTAAAATGAAGAAGATTTTGTTGATTCATTTTCTGATCTAATTGAGAAATTATTCATTTCATATTGGATACTAGAATAAAATGTGAGACAAGATATGTGATCTGTGTATTTGTTTGCTTGCCTATACCTTATATAGGATGGGGTATATAATTATAGGGTATATGATATATAGAAACAGTGTATTATTCAAAAATTTTCAATCGTGGGTACAAATGTATCCTTAACATATTGAAACGACTGCCATTATTGGTATCAAACCAATAACGATTCATACAAGCTAAATCTTCTAATCTATAATTAGGCCAAAGAAAGAGCTTTAATTTCATTAATTGATTTTTCTCTTTATGAAGAGGGTTATCGGCATGTAAAACTTGGCTGCGGTTTTTTACGTTCTTTCCGTCCAAAACTACCGGATTTCTATCTATATAATTTTTATTCTTTGAATTGAAACAAATTAGAATTCTCAATTTTCTACGACGTCTAAACGATAAAATATTTTCAGGAACAAGTAAATCAAAATGATTTTTGTCTCTATTTCCAGCTATTCTATGATGTGGTGAAATAGTTTCATCAAAATTATTGTTAGAAACATATCTCTGCTCTTGGTATTTTTGATTCGTTTGGTGCTTACTCTTATGAACCAACGAAATACCTATGGTTTGATACATAATAAATTGTCCATTTTTTTTTCCAGACAGACGGATGGGTTCTAAAATAAATACTCCCTTCTTCGTCAATTCTGAAAGAGTTAAATTCTTCTGAATCAGCATTATATCTAAATTAAGTTCTCTCTTTTGAATCGAGGATATAGTAATTTTTCTTGGATCTATCAGTCTAAGCAGGAGACAATAGACCTTGATATTATTAATCATTCTTTGATTCAAAGTCTCATCCCATCTCAATTGAAAAAGCAAATAACGCTTCAGGAAAAAATCCAGTTCTGCTTCCGCGTTGCTTTTGTATTGTTTTTTCTTTTTCCCGTATGATCTTGCATCATTTTCTTCACTATTTTTTTGTTGTGATAGAATGGATCTCCGATCTCCTCGACTTGTGGGTTCGTTTTCTTCTTGATTTTGATGCTTTTTATTCAATGCTATCAAAAAACTTCCTTTTTCCTTTTCATTAATTTTTTTATTATTTAAATTTAAAAGAAGTAATTTGCTTGGTATAAACCAAGGTTTCATTTTATATGTCTTATAAAGTAACACAAATTCTGGGAAGAACCAAAGTTCGAGAGTCGATATGGAATCCTTTAGCATTTTTTCATTCATTCCCATCCAATCAAAAAACCTTTTGTAGAAATTTGGTGGATTGATTTCTGGAATCATAAGATAAAAAAGATCTTTTTTCGAAATTATTTGCGAATTATTAGTATGAATTTTAGTATTTTTTTTCCTATTGGTATCGATTATGATCCAGGCCTCAATATCCACTTTTTGCCTAAGAGAAAAATGGAAAAATTTCCAATCAAAATATTTTCTATCGGTCGGGTTTGCCATATATAGAATATCCACCCGTGCTAGATCATTTTTAATGGGGATGTTCCTGAGTATATCAAAAAAGGTTTCTTTAGACGTGTTATAAGAAATTTCTTGGTTTTTATTTACTTGAAAGGGAGATCTATAAAAAAAGCATTCCGTTTTATTTTCATAATTAAGAAATTTATATGATAAAAGATCATATATATAATATTTTCGAAAATTCTCTTTTTGATTAGATAATGAATAGACTCCAAATTGTTTTTTGGAATCAATTAATTGGTCTTTTTCATATGAACGCCATTTTATTAAATTTTCCTGTTTAGCTATACGACCCCGATGAATTGTATTTTGCCATTTTTCTGGTATTAATCTAGACCATCTGGTCTGAGATAAATGGTATTGATAATGTCCTCTTAACCAGTTTTTCCATTGATTCGTTTCATAATTCGAAAGTTTCTTACCTGCTAATTTTGAATGAACCACTCCTTGTGTTTCTAAAAAATCCTTTATTTTAGGCTTAAGAAAAGGGGGAATTCCTTGATATTGTTGAACAACAGATTTTAACGAGTTACTAACTTGAATTTGTGATAATTTGTAAAATACATAGGCTTGTGACACGTATGATAAGTCATAACAAAAATGTGAACTTGCTTTAATATTATTAATATCATCAACCGGCTTTTTTATAGTCGAAAGAAACGAAATTGGAGTTTTCTTTTTTTTATTAATTCTTTCTTTTTTTCTTTCATTATGGAAAATGGATGATTTATCAATAATTTTTTTTGTTAATTCAAGAAAATTTTTTGTATTTCTTCTGGAAATATTAATGATATCTAAAAATATATCTGTGTAGATTTTTTCAATGAAAAATTTCAAAAAAAATCGCAATTTGCAGATTAATCGAGCATTTCTTCTTTTTAATATTTGCCATTTTTTGAATCTTAATCTTTTAGCATTATAACTTATTTTGTTAAAACTAAGATTATTTATTCTTGGAGTTACTTTTTTTTTATCTTTTGTGATTCTTTTTATTTTATTTTGAATTGTATTTGTTCTATCGGTCAGATCCTTCATTTTTTTCTCTTTCAATGAAGAATTTGTCCCACTCGTAGATGCAATTTGATTAAATGATTCGTGATTTATCTGATTACTTATTATGGAATCTTTTTCTTCTTTAATTTTTCCCGATTCATATACTTCTACTTTTCTTAATCTAAATAAGATAATTGGATTTACTTTTGAAAGTTTTTTTATTATTCTTTTTATAAAAATAACACTTTTAATACCCCATTTTTTTGTTTCTTTTGAAACCTTTTGAAATAATTTTGTTTTTCCTTTGAAAACGGTTAGAAGTCGAAAATACTTCTTTTTAGATTTTCCAATTTTTTTTTCAAATTCTTTTAAAATGGGTTTAAAAAAAGAAGGTCGTTTTCGGGGCGAACCAAAAGGAAGTTCAGTTTCCAGTCCCCAAACTGTTAAAAAAGAAAAACCAGCTTTTTCTTCTTTTTTCTTTTTCATTAGATCTTTCTCAGAGGACCGTGATTTCAATTTGTGCCAAGGTTTCAGACAGAAAGGAAATAAAATTTTTATCTGAATACCGTCTGTCAACCAATTTTTCGGAAATTCTGTTTCGGATAATGGAACTCCGTTATAGGTACATTTAAGATGGGTCTCTCTATTCCATTCTTCAAAATCCTCAGACCATTCAGGAACTTGCAATAGGAGTATACGTCCAATATTTTTCGCAATTATGAATGAAGGTAATAGAATATATTTTCTAAAAATAGATTCAGTTAGTAACATGCAACCTCTTATTACTTGCGCAAATGGAATGCTATCCCAGGACTCTGCTATTTGTATTCGTGCTTTTTCCTTTCTTTTGTTCTTTTCGTTTTTTTCTTCTCTTTTTGTTTGTCCTTTTGTATACTCTACAAATTTGAATGCTTCCTCTTTACTCACCCAATTTCTAAAAATTAGTTTAATTAACCCGGAGATATCAAAAGAAAAAAGAGAAAATTTTTTTAGTCTTTCCAAAAAAAGAGGGGAATGCGCATTTGCTTGAAACAATTCTAAAATAACTATTTTACGCCTTTGAGCTCGCATAGAACCTTTGATTATGCCAT